AGCTGAAGGAAAGAGACAAACAATTGAGGCAAATCTAGCTCTCCGACGGGCTAGGACACGGGTAGAGGCTATCAATGCGATTTCATAACCAGTAGGTGCGTCGAATAATCATCGATTTATACACCCTATATTTGGGTGTTTTGTTTGACTTGATTCTGTCGAGTAAATACAATCAAGCAAAATCAGATTTTGATGCAACGAAAAAGAAATAGAAAAGATAAAAAATCAATATCACTAAAAGAAAATGGGTATAAAAACTTATTAGATACCATGGACCGCGGTATCTAATAAGTTCTACCTACTATTGGATTTGAACCAATGACTCCCGCCGTATGAAAGCAATACTCTAACCGCTGAGTTAAGTAGGTCATTTATCTTCACAAAGAAAACCAAAAGGGACTCATCCCATCGATGGATTATAAATATCATATTACTTAGAAGCAATACCGATCAATATGATCTTGGATCATGGAATAGTCATCTTGAGAATATTCATCTTGACAAAAAATTATCTACATAATAAAATATATATTACAAGCACTAAGGGCTATAGCTCAGTTGGTAGAGCACCTCGTTTACACGCGCGCCGATGTTTTTCAGGGGAGTCCATCATGGAATCAAAAAAATTGATCTTATTGACAAATCGATGTCTTACTCCATAACTTTGAGGGAAGAAGAGAACAATAGCCTGACAAGGGTTCGGTCCGTTTAGGTGCCCAGTTAGGTGCCAAACAGACCCCATCATTGATTTGATATATTGATAAGGTGAATACCCAGTCTATTCAATGCTAGGCTGAGCATAAGGGCCTCAAAAAAATCTCTTTTCGTCCTATGAACTTTAAGGTGTACGAAGTTTCATATTTGATTTTTAAATAGAGCGATAGAGACTTCATTTCACTTAGGTTAATCTAGGCCAGAGGCAGACCTACGTCAAGATAACCCCCCTTGAAAAACTTTGGTAGTGTTCCTGAATCTGAATCCACATAATGACTCAGAGCACATGGAGCCATCTCCTTATTTTTCGGTAAAAAATAAAAATGGCGAACTAGCTGATATTTATATCAGTTAATGAAAGAGCCCAATGCACAAAAAATGCATGTTGGGTCTTTGAAACAGTTCAGATCATTTTGATAATAATAAGTTTGATCTGTTTTACCGAGAAAGTCTACGGTTCGAGTCCGTATAGCCCTAGAGCCCTATAAAATAAAAATGAATATTTAAAATAAAAATGAATATTCAAAAAAAATTGTATCATTTTTCATTTGAATTTCCTCGTTATTGTTTTAACTGACTGATTGCTTCATCAAAAGACAATCATTACTATAAGCCCATTCAAGGGGATCGTTTAAAGTAGAATATCAAACTAAAAGCGAAAACACATTTCATTTCATTTCAATGGACCCAATCGATCTTTTTCCAGTTGTGGATAAACAAACCAACTTTTGTTCAGTACTCTTCGTAGGAAAATTCATATGCAATTTTCATCTTTTCCTGTCCGAAATCAACGAGTTAAATATAGTACCCCTAGTTTGGTATACCCAATTCTATAGAATTTTGTATCATGACACGAGTCTGGTTAAAAACTCCAACCTAACCCAACCCCAATCAAATCTAATAGTAATTTACGTCGGTATTGCGCGCTATTTGTGCACAATATAAAGTTTGAAAAGCGAATATCTTTGCTAATGCTAAGTTTCATTGTCAACAACGTAAAATAGGCTTTCCTTCGTATACCTTACTTAGACCTAGTCTTCTCTCAATGAATAGAAAATCCTACATCGGGATTGGATTCTAATAAAAGGAATATAATAAGACCCATATATTCTAAATCTTGAGATGAAAATTCCTAGACATTCTCTTACATCTGACTACTTGTTCTATTATAAACCACTAATAAAAAGAGACAAATGGACATATTCATAAAAAAAAAAATAAAAAATGAGAATTATATTTAGAATCCCTTTTCTTTAGAGAGAATACTCGGTAAGATTGAGATGAAAACAAGAGAATTTGGATAAGAGCAATAGTTAGTTTTAACTATAACTAAAAAAAAATCAAAAGATATCTAAAGATATGTAATAAAAATAGGATTCTAATCGATGAATCTTGAAAGGAAACACGCCCAGCCCACTAAATGGGTCGACCAAAAGCAATTCTTACTTTAACTAAACAGTTATGAACGACTTAAAAATTTCAAGTCGAATTGACTAATCCGGTATATTTTCCACGTTCATAGGAGTGCATCTATGTTTCTGCTTTATGAATATGATATTTTTTGGGCATTTCTAATCATATCAAGTCTTATTCCTATTTTGGTATTTTTCATTTCGGGATTTTTAGCTCCGATTAGCAAAGGACCGGAGAAACTTTCTAGTTATGAATCGGGTATAGAACCAATAGGCGACGCTTGGTTACAATTTAGAATCCGCTATTATATGTTTGCTCTAGTTTTTGTTGTTTTTGATGTTGAAACGGTTTTTCTTTATCCATGGGCAATGAG